TCAGACCCTCTTACAGTGGAAGAACAGGTAGCTACTATTTATACTGGAACAAATGGATATCTTGATTCGTTAGAAATTGGACAGGTAAAGAAATTTCTCGTTCAGTTACGTACCTATTTAAAAAAGAATAAGCCTCAATTCCAAGAAATTATATCTTCTACCAAGATATTCACCGAAGAAGCAGAAACCCTTTTGAAGGAAGCTATTAAAGAACAGATGGAACTGTTTCTACTTCAGGAACAAACATAAGTTTCTCGTTCTTCTTCTTAGTCTTAGTACACAAGTCATTATTGAGAAATATTTTTAGCTCGAATTATTGAAAATTGGTTTCTTGGCATAGCCCTTTAAAAAATATTAAAAATAGATCGAAAAAAATTGCGTCCAATAGGATTTGAACCTATACCAAAGGTTTAGAAGACCTCTGTCCTATCCATTAGACAATGGACGCCTTTTTTATTCCTATTTTTTTTTTCGGATAAAATGCGATTACACAGAATATTTTTTTATGGAATAAAAAAATAAGGATGCATATCCAAAGTGATGATGCATATATAATAAGGAATATGGAGCGGGTAGCGGGAATCGAACCCGCATCGTTAGCTTGGAAGGCTAGGGGTTATAGTCGACGTTGGTTGATCATTTTTAACGTCTCTAATTCAAAACCGAACATGAAATTTTGGTTTCATTCGGCTCCTTTATGGAAGATCGATGTATTCCCAGATCTAAGGCATAAACGAAAAAAAAAAAAACAGAAAAAGTTACGATGTATGAAAAAAAGGGGGGAGCTATCGTAACTCCGAAGAAAAAAAATGAGATCCATAACATCTATGTCAGCTTTTTGTCTGAATGCATCTAAATCGCTTTCTAGATGATCCCTCTACTCTAGAGGAGGTAAATTATACCAAATCCGTCTAGTCTAGTTACTTCGTTCCTTATTTCCACTCGCGGGATCCTTAGGAAAAGGATTTGGTTTCCACCGAGCTGAAATAATATGTCGACAGTTCTAGTAAACCAAAACCATCGTTTTCTAGCTATTTGGCTTCAATCTCCCTTTTACAACACAAAAATTGAAGATCTAGTTACGATTGGAAATAGACTTTTGTTTCTTCATCCATGGATCCCTTACTCATACTCATTCAATTGGAAGAGTTGATCCAACTCAAAAATAACTTATGTTTCGCGATTCCATAATCCAAATCCAATTTTTTTATTCAATTTCTAATTGACCCTTGGATACAAATCGCGAGAATGTATATTTTTCCTCAAATATGCCGTTGAGAGGTAAAGAATTATAACCCTTTTTAAGAAATAAAGTTTTTGATCAGAATATGAAAAAAAACAGAAAGATCCCTTAACTATTTTCATTTTTAATAGAACGAATCACACTTTTACCACTAAACTATACCCGCTACAATTTCATTATTGTATATAAATTGAACCTTTGTCGAATAAAGAAAAGGTGTGAGACACAATAAAAATAGCATCAGAATCGTGAAAATTCGAGCGTTTACGCGTATTTCTTTCGTACCCAGGACGTTTGGAAAAAAATTGGTGAATAGCAGAAAGCTTATTAAAAAAAAGTTAAAAAGAGTTATAAAAGTTATTATACTTTATTGTTTTGCTTTTGTTTGCTGGGAAGTCATTACTGACAGTTCTGGATAGAAGGACTTAGACCATAAAAATGACGAATACGGTTCCTTTTTTTGCAACTTCTTTTTCACCTGCCTGAGCTTATGAATTCAGGACAATTGGATCGCACATGTTCAAATAAAGTTTCTTCCTTGTTCAAGGAAATGAGTTATATTATAACTATATATTATGTGTCTTTAATATTTGTGCTACTGTTTAATACATGTATGCCTTTTTTCTTCTTTATTCTAATTCTAGCTTTTTCGGTTTTTCAGTAAGTAAATTGATTACTATATAGTAATTGTAAATGATATTTCTTTCTATCATAGGAAAAATGGAAATTTCACTTGTTGCTACTCCAATAACAAGTTTTTCTTGATTGGATATCAGATCATATAAATAAAATTGTTTAATCTATGAAGGATTCATTGGATCAAAAGAAGTAATGTCCCGGCCAGTACTTAACCGGGCCGGGGGAATAAAAGAACCTTTCTTTTGTACAAAATAAAAGAAGTAATTTTTCTATTAGAGATATCTGTTTCGAGTCAATTATCTAAATTGAGTTTCTGATCAAATGAAATTTGTAGATATCTTATATCTTTTTATTATATCGTTATAATAAAGAAGGAAACCTAGGATTTTGATCAATCTTTACTTCACGTGTCACATTGTATGAAAATTTCCCAATTGAAAATTGGGAGAGATGGCTGAGTGGACTAAAGCGGCGGATTGCTAATCCGTTGTACGAGTTGTTCGTACCGAGGGTTCGAATCCCTCTCTCTCCGCTCCCTTCGGTCGCTTTAGACTTTCGAATTCAAAAAAAAAATCTATATATTTATCTATCATAGTTAAATATATAGAATAGATAAAAAAATAAGAATAATAAGAAGAAATTTCAGAAGAAAAACAAGGAAAAACGAAAATATCTTTCTCTTTCTTATTTTTATTCTTCACGTCCAGGATTGCGTCCTGGATCATTAGATAAGAATCCGAATATGAAGAGAGAAACAAAGAATATCACTACTGTGTAAACGAAAAGTTTGAGAGTAAGCATTACACAATCTCCAAGATAAGATCATTTTTTGAAAAGAGAGAATAGATTGCCTATTTTTGTACCATATACACTATTTTGACACCCTAAAAATGAAAAAAAAATTCGTCTTATATCCACAATGAGTTCAAGAATTTCGATTTGTGAATCGAGGGTTCATAATTTCATAATGTAAGATTTAGATTTACCTGATCTTATCAATTTTTTCGAATCTTTTCTTTATCGAATAAATCCTGAATTTAGTTAAATTTAGTAAGTATTAAAGATTTTATCGAAAACTTACAGCAGCTTGCCAAACAAAGGCTAAGAGAAAAAAGAGTACAGGTATGACGGGCATAACGTCTACAATTGGGTTGAAAATGGCATAAGCCTCAGGTAATTTGCCGAAGAAAAAACTACTCGAATAAAGGGCAGAATTAAGACAGATACAGATTAAACTAGAAGAGATATTAAGCATAACAAAGATTTCGTTTTCGTAGATTAGATAATTTGATTTTGATTGAGTTTTTTTATGAGGAAAAAATGAAAAAAGGCAGGTCAAAAAATCCTTCTTTTTCTCCGAACTCTTCCAAATCAAAAATCCTTCCTTCCATTCTCAAATGAGAATACAAGGAATTATACTTTCATACAATATCTTAATTATATTATATATAATGATCAATGAATTTTTTTTATTTTTTTTTTATCTACACGTGTCAAATCCTAGCAACAATATACCCCATTTTGGGGAACCCATAATTGACGAATCAGCAATACCAATATTACTCTTTATTAGTGGCCAATAGAAATCAAAATGGGGCGTGGCCAAGCGGTAAGGCAGCGGGTTTTGGTCCCGTTATTCGGAGGTTCGAATCCTTCCGTCCCAGAGCATTTCCATCAGAAACGAAAGATTGGATGATATTGTATCCAATATATAAATTAATATGTATTGGTATTGTTCTATTTCAGTAACAAGGGCCTTTCTTTTGGTTAATTGAAAAGAATTCGCGATTCCTTAAATTACCTTCGGTAACAATTGTTTGTTGTAAATGATGGATACGAAGAGATCAGACTTCTATGATTCTGATTTTTTCTTTCATATGAAAGAAAAAATCACGACTTTAATCCTACCTTACACGGAACCTTTTCTATTCCATACTCATGAAAACAAATAAACTGAATTAGGTTCTCAATCCATCTTGTCAACTTAAATTAAACAATTGATAATTCAATTGGACATGATAAGATTTGCGTCTCTTTAGTGAATGAGTGGCTAAAAATTCTTTGTTATTCACTCATATTCATTGTGATTGCGTCGATCTGTTGATTGAATTAAAGATCAAATTTAGTCATGAGGGGAAATATCTTTTCCAGTCATGATTTGAAGTAGGGGCTTCTTTAAACTTTTTTTAATATTTTTATTACTTCGTAAAATTTTGATTACTTCGTAAATAAAATAAGTTATTCAATTAATAACTGATTTTGTTTCGGGATTCAAAATGGAAATCTATTAAAGGTCCTTTTTAGGTCTAGAATTTTTTGTTTGGGAAAACTGGGACCTTTCATGATTGACCTTCTCGAGAAATCTCTTGAAGATGGAAATAAGTACTAAGCAAACCTTTTATTCATCTTTTGAAATGTGTTTTTTCTATCATATGATAGAATATGGGGTTAAAAAAATTAGATCCTTGTTGAGCTTTCTCCGGAAAAGAATAGATACTTATCTATACATAGATAGATAGATAGAAAGTAGGACAATTATATACCCTTAAGCCAATGACTATTCATGATTCCATATTGAATAAATTCCATACCGGTTCAAAATGAAATTAGAGGAATGTTATGGTAAAACATCGTTTGAAACGATGTGGTAGAAAGCAACGTGCGACTTGAAGGACATGATCGCCTGTGGATTTGTATATCCGCCATTTTCTATAGGAATGAAGATGCTCTCGGCTCGACATAGTTTGTTCTGTTCCACTAGGAAGCTAATTTGTGTTGGGTTGGAAATAGTACATGATGGAGCTCGAGCAGAAAGTATTGATTCTTTTATCGGGGGGAAGAATCTAGGGTTAGTGACAATCAATAGGTTGGACCAACTTTATAAATATATCCATATAAATCGAAAGGTGAAAATTCGAACAAGTTGAAAAAAAAAAGTACAATTGGTCGGGATTGGTAAAACTTTTTCGATTAAAAGTGTATCACAAAGGAATCAATTTTTTAATATATTATATTCTAATTCATTATTTTATGGATCCATTTGCCATTATATACATAAATTCGAATCATTTTTCTCGAGCCGTATGAAGAGAAAACCTATTATACGTTTCTAGGGGGGTATTGTTTTTCTATATCTATCCCAATGAGCTATCTATCGAATCGTTGTAATTGATGTTCGATCCCGAAGAGAAGGAAGAGATCTTCGAAAAGTGGGTTTTTACGATCCGATAAATAATCAAACTTATTTAAACGTTCCCGCTATTCTATATTTCCTTGAAAAGGGGGCTCAACCTACAGGAACTGTTTATGATATTTTAAGGAGGGCGGAGATATTTAAAGAAAGAACTTTGAGTTAATCCTTAATCAAAGAAAAAAAACAAAAAAGGGGTTTAACTAGTATTTCTTTTTGTGTAATTCTTAGTATTTATTATTATTTCATTTCCCCACAATTTACCCTTTTATTGTTCTATTCATACTTAGTTCACTTTATTTCTTGTTTTGTTGTGTGGGAATCCTCAACAAGCGAAACAAGCGAGGATTCATTTTTCTTTTTTTCCCAGTAATTAATAGTTTTTTCTACCTCTTACTTATTTTTTTACTTCTTTTCTTAGTTATGTTGTGCCAATCCAACACAAGTCTTTATTTAGTTTACTAAAATTTAATTTGTTTTCTCAATATTCCATTCATATTGACAATGGTGTATCGAACAAATATAATTCGATCATAGAAAAATAGATCTGTTTTTTCCTATCCCATATTGGTTTTTTTTTTACTTTAGGCAAATGATTGATTTGCCTTACCATCATACAAGACATATTTTATTAACGAAAATAAAAGATGGCTTTGTATATACATCTTTATTAGTAGAGAAATCCGCTGTGGATCCATCCCGCCCTTTTTTGTTTGGTAATTATTTGGTTTTTTGGCAATTAATAATATATAATATTATATATATTTATAATTGATTATACTTTCCTTTGGTTTGGACTTATTCTTAGTTCAATGTTTTGCCGAGGTCATGCAGTGCTCCAATTTCTTTTTTTATTTTAATTTCGATCGTATCTACATAGCAAATTTTCCGGGTTGCTAACTCAACGGTAGAGTACTCGGCTTTTAAGTGCGACTATGATCTTTTACACATTTGGATGAAGTAACGAATTCGTCCAGACTATTGGTAGAGTCTATAAGACCACGACTGATCCTGAAAGGTAATGAATGGAAAAAACAGCATGTCGTACGTAATAAACTAAATAAGAAATTAAAAATTTCTTATTGTATTTTAAAAGTATAACTTTGAGTTTATCCTTACCGGATCATTACAAAATATTGTTTTTGATTTTTGGAAGGGAAAAAAAGAAATTTACAACATTTGTTGTTGGGTCTAGTGAATAAATGGATAGAGTCCTAGGGCCCCAATTCTGGTAAAACTAAAAGTAACGAGCTTATGTTCTTAATTTGAATGATTACCCGATCTAATTAGACGTTAAAAATAAATTAGTACCTGATGTGGTAAAAGGTTTTCCTGTGAGTGGACCTTTGATTTTCTTTTTTTTTTTTTTTAATGAATCCTAACCTATTCTTATGGATTGAAGATGGATGTGTATAAGAAACCGTATACTGATAAAGAGAATTTTTCCAAAGTCAAAAGAGCAATCGGGTTGCAAAAATAAAGGATTTTTACCTCTGAAAATTATCAATCAATTGGATTGAAAAGGAGAGGAAAAAGTCTGTGATTGGACTCTTTCCATTCGGGGTATGGGTATATAGTAGGCATATGTATAGATTACTATATACATAAGACAAATTACATATCCTGTTCTAACCGTATTGCACTATGTATCATTTGATAATCCAAGAAATGCCTCTTACCTCTGATTAAACTAGAAATGCAAATAGAAGAATTACAAGAATATTTAGAAAAAGATAGATCTCGGCAACGACACTTCCTATATCCACTACTCTTTCAGGAGTATATTTACGTACTTGCTCATGATCATGGTTTAAATAGGTCGATTTTTTACGAACCTATGGAAATTGGGAGTTATGATAATAAATCTAGTTTCGTACTTGTGAAACATTTTATTACTCGAATGTATCAACAGAATTATTTGATTTATTCTGTTAATGATTCTAACCAAAATCGATTGGTTGAGCATAACAATTCTTTTTATTCTCAAATGATATCCGAAGTTGTTGCAATCATTCTGGAAATTCCATTCTCTCAGCAATTACGATTTTCCCTTGAGGAAAAAAGGATACCAAAATCTCAGACTTTACGGTCTATTCATTCAATATTTCCCTTTTTAGAAGACAAATTATCACATTTAAACTATGTGTCAAATATACTAATACCCTACCCCATCCATTCAGAAATCTTGGTGCAAATCCTTCAATGCTGGGTTCAAGATGTTTCTTCTTTGCATTTTTTGCGATTTTTTCTCCACGAATATCATAATTGGAATAATTGGATTTCTACGAAGAAATCCTTTTACGTTTTTTCAAAAGAAAATAAAAGACTATTTCGATTCCTGTATAATTCTTATGTATCTGAATGTGAATTTGTATTTGTTTTTCTTCGTAAACAATCCTCTTATTTACGATCAATATCCTCTGGAACC